TAAGATCAATAAACTAAGGTTTTGTCGTTCTAGACCATCGGATTCGACGTAAACAATGATAAATAGATACGAATACAGCAGAAGGGGGGGGAAATCAAAAAAACAAGTAGCTACCCCCCCCCCTTAGTTATTTCTTTTTTCTTTAATTGAATTTCATTTGATTAGACGTAAAAAACTTCCGCTTTCTGTAAAATATTCTTAACAGTTTTTGTGGGTTGAGCACCTTTTTCAAGGAAAAATAGAATAGCAGGAACATTTAAATAAGTTTGATTCTTTATTGGATCATAAAAGCCCACTTTTCTAAAATCTTTTCCTTCTCTTCGGGATCGAACATTAATTGCAACGATTTGATAGACGGCTCATTGGGATAGATGTAGATGAACAATACCCCCCCTAGAACCGTATAGGAAGTTTTCTCCTCGTACGGCTCGAGAAAAAATGATTTGATTCAAAAGTTTGTCTATGTATGCAATTCTAAGAAATTAATTGACAAATGGGCCATCAATTAGACTATGATTTCAGTCTTTTTTTTCTTACTGAAAATGAAAAAGAAACCATTCGTACTCATAACTCAAGTTAGATAACTCTCAAATAGCTCAAAGGAAAAATCTTTAGTCAATTTCATTTATTGAGTGGTCTTTACCCCCTTTTGTTTGTCTCGTTTAAATTCTATTTGGATTCTTTAGTCTGATCCAGTTATTGAGACTATCGAGACAATTAAAATGGTGTTTCCTTGTTCTTAGATCCTTTATCCTTATTTTAAATCAGTAGGTTTAGACATTACTTCGGTGCTTCTTAATCCTTTCAAAATGGCAGCAACATACCCTTTTTGATTTCTTTCTAGCAAAGAATCCTATGGAACAGTTGATTCCCGCATGATACACTTTGAATCGAAAAAAGTTCGATCAATTCCAACAAGTTTTGCTTTTGAATTGGAAACTTGCTCGAATTGGATCCTTTCGATTTCTATATATAGAAGATACATTTACGAAGTTGTTCCAATTGATTAATTGGCATTAACCCTAGATCCTTGCCCCCGAGAAATGAATTAATCCTTTCTACTCGAGCTCCATCGTCGACTATTTTCAACCCAACAAAAAATGAAGGGTTCGAGTGTAACAGAACAAACAATGTCGAGCCAAGAGCACCCTCATTCCTAGATAAATCGAAAATGGTGGATGTAAAAATCCACAACGGATCGTGTCCTTCAAGTCGCACGTTGCTTTCTACCACATCGTTTCAAACGAAGTTTTACCATAATATTCCTCTAATTTGGAACCGGTATGGAATTGATTCAATTATGGAATCATGAATAGTCATTGGTTCAGCTGTCCATAGATATCGTAATCTAGACTTCTTCCTCTCTATATGATATATAGAAGAAAGATTTTGCTGAAAAAGTCTTAGCAAGACTTTAACATACATAAATAATCTATAGATAATAGAAAGAAATAGAAATATATAAACGAATAACTTTTTGAATCTGCATCTTCAAGTGACTCAATAGGATAGATTAAACGATTTCCTATTTTTTGAGTACCAAAGATTCCACTTACAAGGAATGATTCAAAATATTTATTAAAAATATTTCTAATTGGAATTGCAAAAGTTTCCTATTTAGACATCATTATTTAATTTGATTTAATTTAAATAAAATTGGACAATAAGCATCACGTTTGATCTTCATAGGAAGATCAGTCTTTCTTTTTTAATTGACTCATCACTGATTTAATTGAAAATCGATAAATAGATCAAAGAAAAGAAGAAAGAAATCCAATTTTTTTTTTCATTAGAGCCAAACACGAAATACCTAAATAAAATGAGATTCAAAGAAAAAACATTGGCTCCATATCATATAGAAATATGTTATGGAACTTGATCATTTGTTAATGAGATTCGAACAGACATATATATTTAAATTATATATGGATTAACTCCTATCCACTCCCCTACTTCTTTCTATCAGAATAATGGAGCAGAAAAAAATGGATAGGTTCTGGGACGGAAGGATTCGAACCTTCGAATATCGGGACCAAAACCCGTTGCCTTACCGCTTGGCCACGCCCCATTTCAATTTCTAATCTATACGAAGAAACAATAATATTGTTATTGGTTGTTTGTCAACTCCAGTCCAAATATCTATATATCTATAGAATAGATTGGTACTAGGATTTTGATACATATAGATGTAGAATTGAACTGAATTTATTGATCATTACATAGAATTCAATTAACATATTGTATGAAAGTATGATTTCTTCTATTCTCCTTTGAGAATTGGAGGATTTTTGATTGGGTGGGTTCAAAGAAAAAGAAGGATGTCTACCTTACTTACTTTCTTCCTTTTTCCTTATATCAAAAACTCAATCAAAATGGAATTATCTCCAAGAACAAAATGTCTGTTATGCTTAATATCGTTAGTTTGATCTGTATTAATTCTGACCTTTATTCGAGTAGTTTTTTCTTCGGCAAATTGCCCGAAGCCTATGCTTTTTTGAAT